TCTTCCGAATTTCGAATAGTACTCAAAATCCTATGTTTTCGATTATCTAATAAATCATTTAATGAAAGTAGATTATCTTACCATTAATTTCACAACTTCCATGATCTCTTCCCGAACCAAACATGAATCTTTCGATTCATTTGGCTCTCACGCTCAATTTTTTATTTTATGGACATTCCCGTATCTTTTTTTAATATAATGAGCCTATCCTCTCTATTTCTGTTTGTATTCAAACATATCAAAACCGATACAAGAACAGAATATTAGGAGGACTCTTCCGACCAGACAAAAAATCTATAATTGTCAGCAAAGTTGTTTCTTTATTTGTTCTTTATTTCATTGAAAATAGATATTTCTATATTATAGAAATATAGAAAATTTCAATTTTATTTTGATTTCCTTTTTTATTCAAATCCAAAAATTCCCCCTTTTTATACATAACATAGGTTGCCGATTCGGCATTGGATAATATAATAAAGGGCAAGGCGCCCTTTATTTATTCTAGTAAATGGTTCAAATCATTTTATCGATATGAGTGTTCTATATCGAAAAAATTATCAACTATTCTTTTTTAAACCATTTCGTTATTAACGTAGTGGTAGAAAGAGTACCATGTTGTGTCCGGACTTCAAACAGTTTAGCTTTAACCATGTTAATGGTCTCACATTATTGGTTGGTTGATAGAGAATCAAAGTTAACTTACCAATGAATAACGAAATGCTATGGTTCTTACATATGATTTATGAATTTACTCAGAAGGAATTCGTCGAGATTATGCACTTTTTTCCTATTTATCCTATAAAAATATAGAATAACATAAATAAAGTGCAGTCGGTTAGATCCAACCTATTCGTGAAATATACAACTCGCACACACTCCCTTTCCAAAAAAAATCAATACACCAAGCACTACACTTAGATTTATTGGATTTGTTGCTAAAATATCGGTATTAAACCCGAAACTCCCGGCGGATGGCCAGTGGCCTAAGGAAACGAAAGAATCGGTTACATTGTTCATATGCTCTCCTCTTATAGATAGGACTAAGAAAGAACAGAGTTCTTTTTGTATCACTTGACTCGCCCTTTTTTTTATCGATTTCTTTTTCTTAATTTCCCGTTTTTTTTTAATGTTAATGGGAGTAGATTAAATCTATTTATTGAATTTGAGATTGAGAATTACAAAATTTCTTATTCTTTTTGAAGTATCCGATAAGATACTTATTAAGTTAGGTCCTGGGTCTCGTATCAATTGAAAAATATCTCCTTTGTTCAAACACTTCCTAAAAGAAAAATCCAAATTCCATCGTACTAAACTAAGGGCGGGAAGGAAGAAAACGAGTGAATCCACAAATTCCTCATCCTCAAATCACTCCTTCCCGGGGTATTGTAGCAACAAATACATAATTGTAGGAATAAAGTATTGATATAATTCACAGAAGCAAATGGCAACGAGTTAATAAAATAAGAAAAAAGTAGGTAACGTACTTTTTTACATTTTCATTCTAGGATTAAATTAAACAAAAGGATTCGCAAATAAAAGCGCTAATGCCACGACCAGTCCATAAATTGTTAAAGCTTCCATAAAAGCTAGACTAAGTAATAAAGTACCTCGTATTTTTCCTTCTGCTTCTGGTTGTCTCGCAATACCTTCTACGGCTTGGCCTGCAGCAGTACCTTGACCAACTCCAGGTCCAATAGAAGCAAGCCCTACGGCCAATCCAGCAGCAATAACGGAAGCGGCAGAAATCAGTGGATTCATGATGATAGGTTCCTCGCACCAAAAAAAAATGGTTAATGATACAATCAACCAATGAATTATTACTTATTTGATCACAAAAATCTATTGAGTCGAAGTAACTAAAACTTCGAATAAAATAAAAAAAATAATGAAATTAATATAGAAATATAGATAGAGATAACCCCTATATAACTAGTATATATCTAATGTCACATATACATTTGTTTCTTTCATAACGTAAACCGCCTGCATTTTCTTTTTATATTGAATCGGATTCTAGAAGAATTCTTCGAAAAATATACAGGGACTGTGACTGGCCTTATAAACATTCCATATATCTAGTGGTGACCCCCACTAACTCATCCGCCATTTCGTAATATCGTCTATCTTTCCTCCTACAACTCTAGTCGTAATATATATATGTATTTATATCTATTATGTTCCTCAACTAAGAACCAATCTTGAACTATGCATTGCCTCAATTGGGATAAGCTTAAAAATAAAGAATATTTCGAAAACTAATCAATGATGACCCTCCATGGATTCCCCTATATAAGCCGCGGCTAAAGTTGCAAAAATAAGAGCTTGAATACCGCTTGTAAATAATCCAAGAAACATGACAGGTATAGGAACTACTAAAGGTACTAAAGAAACAAGAACAACAACTACTAATTCATCAGCTAATATATTCCCGAAAAGTCGAAAACTAAGAGATAAAGGTTTTGTGAAATCTTCTAGGATGTTAATTGGTAAAAGTATTGGAGTTGGTTGAATGTATTTTCCGAAATAACCCAATCCTTTTTTGGTAAGACCCGCATAAAAATATGCTACTGACGTGAGTAAAGCTAAAGCAACAGTAGTATTTATATCATTTGTGGGGGCGGCTAGCTCCCCATGAGGTAACTGTATGATTTTCCAAGGTAAAAGGGCACCTGACCAATTCGAAACAAAAATAAATAGGAACATAGTTCCAATAAAGGGAACCCAAGGGCCGTATTCTTCTCCAATCTGAGTTTTGCTCAAGTCTCGAATAAATTCAAGGACATATTCGAAGAAATTCTGACCGTCGGTCGGAATGGTTTGTGGATTCCGAACGGATATGATGACTGAACCTAATAAGATAGCAATTACGACCCAAGAAGTGATAAGTACTTGGGCATGAATTTGTAAACCTCCTATTTGCCAATATAAATGTTGGCCTACTTCTACACCTGATATATCGTATAACCCTTTGAGTGTTTTAATGGAACATGGTATAACATTCATATTGTCCTCTGACAGAAATCGAACTGAAAAAAAGAATTATTTTGATTCAACCATCTCTTTCTCGACTCATCTACTTTCATCATTAATCATATAGTTAGGATACCAAGAAATCACATAACATAATATCAATATCCCATTTTATCTCTTTTTAAAAATAAAAGACAAGAATAGTAACCGATCCAATAAATCAAAATAATTAACTAATCTTATTATTATTATTCTTAATCATAACATAATCAACGACTTCTTATATAGCTTAGCTAGAACGGCCCTCACAAATTGCGGATACCAATTTGTTAAGAATCAATCGGATTGAAGCTATAGCGTCATCGTTGGCTGGAATCGAAATATCTGCGAGATCTGGGTCACAATTTGTATCGATTAAACAAATCGTCGGAATTCCCAAAATGACACATTCTCGAAGAGCTGTATATTCTTCTCGCTGATCAACGATTATTACAATATCGGGCAATTCAGTCATATATTTGATCCCGCCCAGATATGTTTGCAAAGTAGATAATTTTCTCTTCAACATTGCTGCGTCTCTTTTAGAGAGACGGTTGAGTTTCCCCATCTTTTGTTCTGCTCTTAAGTCTCTGAACTTATGAAGTCTCGTTTCCGTAGTGGACCAATTCGTTAACATACCGCCGAGCCATTTTCTATTAACATAATGACATCGAGCCCTTATTGCAGCTGATGCTACTAAATCCGCTGCTTTATTTTTGGTACCAACAATTAAGAAGTTTTTTCCTCGACTTGCTGCATCAAAAACTAAATCGCAGGCTTCCGATAAAAAACGAGCAGTTCTAGTGAGATTTATAATATGAATACCTTTACGCTTTGCAGAGATGTAAGGGGCCATTCTAGGATTCCATTTCTTAGTACCATGACCAAAATGAACTCCTGCTTCCATCATCTCTTCCAAACGGATGTTCCAATATCTTCTTGTCATCTTTCCCACGCTTTCTTTTTTTTTTTTTTTTAACAAATAAATAATTGTTCCTACGGAACCTTCTGCCGGGATTGACTGTTGATACACAGCCCAAACCTTTCATTTTTTTTATTACTTAACTTAATTTCTTCATTTTTTTTAGTACCCAATCAATAACTAGTAAAGTAAAAAGAAAAATATCTCCTTAAGAATTATGAATTCGCTTAAATGATTTTTCTGGTGTGTCATAGAAATTGCTTGGGGCGCAAGAACAAAAAAATTCTCTATGGTGTAACAAAATATCTCTCATTTCCAACTCGAATAGATTTTTCTTTTTGATTTCAAAATGAATGTCTTGCCTTGAACGGTGCACTAATTTTTTGAATCCAGTACCGACAGGGATAATCCCCCCCAAAACAACATTTTCTTTCAGACCCTTCAACCAATCAATACGACCCCGTAGAGCAGCTTTTGCCAAAACTCTAGCAGTTTCTTGAAAACTTGCTTCGGATATGAAACTTTGAGTATTCAGAGATGCCCTCGTTATTCCCAATAAAATTGCACGATAACAGATTGCTTCGTCTAAAGCACGCCCTGCTCGTTCCGCTCGCAACAATCCGATTAGTTCTCCAGGTAAAAAAACATTAGACATTCCATCTTCTGAAACCAACACTTTTGATGTTACTTGTCGTACAATAATCTCTATATGTCTATTATGGATCTGTACCCCCTGGGATCGATAAACCTTTTGGATCTTATTAACCAAAGAGATACGACTTTGGGCTATGGTTAACTCAGCTCCAATTAAGAATCCCCAAGGAATTCCAAGAACTCTTGGTATACGCTCGTTCCAACCTTCAACTCTCCTTTCAAGGTTCATCGATATTGAACCAATCGAGCGCACTTCTAAGATTTGTTCCACTTTTGGAAGACCTTGCGTTATGTCACCAGATCGGGATTTTTCATATATAAATGTAACTAATGTATCTCCTTCAGAAAGGGTTTCTCCATAATGTCCATGAACAGTCGCTCCTGGAGTGGCCAAATAAGGCTTAGCTGATCTTATAATTAAAGAGTCAACATGAACAATTAAAATTTGACCAGATTTTTTTATGTGTGGTCCATATTTAAATAGACATATATTTTCACAAATAAATTGTCCAATGCTAATTATTGTGGATGTCTCTTCACAATAATTGTAATGTAGAAAGCACCAATTCAAATGGGATGGATTCCAAATGATGTTATTGCATGGACTGGGATTATAAATCCTCCTATTTTCATCTATTAAACAGTATTTAAGTACTTCAAGTACTTGGAAAGTCTGTTTAAAATTGTCAAGTAGCCAATATTTGTTTAACAAGATCTGATTATGAGTTATTAAATGATAAGATGAATAAAAGTTCACTATTTTAGGTACTATTGTACCTAAGGGGCCCAACAAACCCCTAATTGGAGTTATGGGATTCGATTCTTTTGCCACATTGTTATATTTCGAACCGTTGAATGGACCAACTCGAAAACAATTGAATGATGACAAAATTCTCAAAGATTGGCCTTCCTTATTTCGATTCAACAACGTACCAATAGTTCCTTGATGCTGGGTAACTAATGGAATCTTCACTTTGTAATAAAAAGGATTGATATTGGTGCGATCTAATCCATTATCAGGAATAAATCCCGAACCTGCCGTATCATACCTTTTTCCGGTATAGGAAATAGTAGACTTGACTAATTCAATTCTTATGAAATCACGAATCAGATCATTTGCCCTTACTTCAACAAAGGAAGCATGAACCTCTTCCATAGAACCATTTTTTTCTTGGTCCCAATTCAATACTAAGCAAGTCCGAACTAATTGAATACTTGTGTGATAAATTCCTCGAATTGACTTTCCATTTCCATAAAGGATATAATTGACAACTCTAAGCTGGACATTTTCTTTTTCCTGCAAGAGATCTTGAGGGAAAAGTTTTGCTAAATTTATCCCATCAGCTATTTCATATGTGACTACGGGTCGAACCAAAACAAAATACTTTTTTTTGATAGGTGTGATCCGTTGGACATAGATCCAATTTTTCGATTTTGTTTTTGATTCCTTATAATTTTTTTTTTCTGTTCCTGGTGGTATCAAAATGCCACTGTGTCTGGATATCTTATCTGTCTCTCCGGGAAAATGAATATCTCCAGAAAAGATTTTTAGTTCAATACTTTTTTTTTTTCTCTCCACTCGGACTAATCCACCTACTCGGCTTCTTGTATTTGTATTTAAAGCGAGTTGTGTATCTACTCCAATGATACTATTGTTCCGGACCATTATAGACGAAGATCCGGGTAAGATATGCACCTCTTCGGGAATAAAAAAAAACCGATCCACTTTCATTTGGTATTTCGGACTAAATTCTTTTGCTCCTCGATACTCAATCAAATCTTCTTTTTTTATTATTGAATCCACCTCCGCGGTCCCATATTTAGTAATTCCCGAACTCTTTTTTCTGTATCGTGGATCATCAAAATAAGCAAGAATACTATTTCTACGTAAAATACCATTTATGGGTATTTCAATCGAAATACCAAAAGAGGGTATTAATTCTTTCTCTCGTTCTTGATCGTATTGTAATGGGATGAGAAATCTATTTCTTCGTCTTTTCGCCAAGAAATCAGAATTCTCTTGGAGAATCGAAGGGTATATGAAATTCCAATGACCATTGGATATAATTCGATCAAGTCTTGAATAATCAAGAATTTCCCTATCTTTTTTACGAGTACCAGAAGGATCCAACAATTTATGTCTTACTCGATCCTTAGTGATTGAGAGGTCAGAGCTATATCTTTCGTCGACAGAAAAAGAATGAACATTCATTTGATCTTGATCCTTGTGAAGCGAAAAAGACACTATACTGGATCTGCACGGACCCCCCGCTAATATCCATAAATGACTTGTTTTTGGTAATAGATGAACATTACTATATGTATATTCAGGTGCGTGGTAGACATCAGTACTCCAGTGCATTTCTCCCTCTGATTCAGAATAAATATGTTTTCGAACCCTCTCTTTAAAATGAAAAGTAGACGTTCCGGCACGAATCTCGGCAATCACTTGTTCAGATTCTACATATTGATCATTTTGAACTAAAATCAAACTTTTTGGTGGAATATTCACACTATGTATAATATCTCGACTCTCAATAGTTACATGCAAGTCTATAGAACATAGAAAAGCAGGATGCCCATGACGGGTACGTGTGGGATGAACCAAATACTCATTGAACTTTATTTTTCCATTAGAAGGAGCTCGTACATGTTCGGCAGTACCGCCTGTGAATACTCCACCCGTATGAAAAGTTCTTAATGTTAGTTGAGTCCCCGGTTCCCCAATTGATTGACCCGCAATAATACCTATGGCTTCCCCCAACTCGACCAGGTCACCGTGAGTGGGGCTTCTGCCATAACATAATTGACAGATCCAAGATGTATTCCTGCAAGTAAAAGGGGTTCGAATATATATTGGTTGTGCTCGAAAGGTTATGAATCGATTGGCAAGTCCAATCCCAATATCTTGATTT